TTAGGTCAACTAACACAAAGAAGATACAGTTCACTCAACGATTGCCTTTGGGTTCCGAACTCCATATGGGGAAGGAGCGTTGTTGTTTGCGAGGTCTCGATCATTTACATGGACCCACTTTTCATTCCATTTGTGGGAATTTGATGATCTATAAACCGAACGATCGGCTCATCTTTGAGCATGATGAATCACTTCGTGCCGACCTGTTGCCAATCAACTTTCCGGCCTCATATGAGAATGGAAAACTAGAGCATTTTCTGCATCGGTGGATGAAGAATCGCGAACATAATAATTTCTGGTTGACCATGTTCCCAGAAAAAAGATACTTTCGAGAAAGGACGAGCACGACTGAAGTGGCTATACATACAAATCTATTTACGGATCTATATGCTTCGATTGGAACTGGAAGTTCCAGAACAGGCGGCTGGTATACCACCATAATGAAACTGCCTTTTATTTTTTTTATTCGGATCGGATTTATGTTGGCTTCGTTGGGAGGCTCGCGTAGTTTGTTACGTCAGCTCCAAAAGGATAAGTTGCGTTGGAATTGATAAAGTTCCGTGGAGTTCATAATTGCATAAAAGAAGTCAAAGTAGTGGCTGCGGCGCGTTGAGGCACTTCTTCGACGGTCCCCGTACGCCCGGCCTTCCGGCCCGCTCTGAAGAATTCATGGGTCGGCAGGCGGGCGAGACAGAATGGGCCGGCACTACTAACCAAGCCCAGTTCTCGCCGATAGGCGCTGGTAGCTTGCTTCCAAGCCTTGCCTTATATGATAGTTGTGGCCATGGCCCAAAGGAGCCTTAAGCACTTGTACAATGCTCAAGTCAAGGCTCCTTCCCACTCGTTGCCCAGAGGTGCTGGTTCGAGTCCAGCTCGTGACAAAGGGCTACCTTCTCTCTTAAGAGAATCTCGATATCCTCACTAAACACAAAAAAATTGGAAATTGAAAGCCGCTTCACATCACAAGTGAGGAATGGTTTTTAGCCAACGGTGACCGGTTTTCAAAAAGCACCTTTGGGCGATGGTTTTTCTATCCTCTCTCTCACTTGAAGAAAGATAGCCACTATTATTATGTTATGCAATAATGATTTCTTTTTTCAGGGTAAGAAAAAGGTGGACAAGACCCCAGACGGGTAGTTCAAATCAAATTGTTTGAATGTGGCAGCCTGAAGATGAACAGCACTTGGCCGATTTAAGGAAAACTTTCGAACGAATGCGACAACATGCTTTGAAAATGAAAATCCATTCAATCGGGGCTGATAATTTTTTAGGATTTCTTGTGCACCACCGAGGTATTGAGATAGACAAGAACAAAGCACGAGAAATTACTGAAGCTCTTCCGCTAAAAAACAAAAAGGAACTGGAGAGGCCAGATTCCATTTTTTAGCCGATTTATCTCAAATCTCGCAGGAAAACTTCAACCATGGTCTCCCTGCTGTGAAACTAAAGGACTCAGAAGAGTTCGTGTAGGAGGAAGTTCACTAGAAAGCGTTCGATGAAATTAAGAAATACCGGACCAACAGGGCAGTTTTGATGCCACCAAGGGATGGAGAGCCCTTGATATTGTACATATCAGCTTCAGAAGATTCAATTGTATCATTCTTGGCACAGAAGAATGAGAAAGGAAAGGAACGATTTATTACCTAAGTCGCCTTCTTAAGGGGCAAGAGAGAAATGACACTCGAATTGATAAGATGTGTTTGTGCCTGTATTTCACAGCGGTCGAGCCTCGGCATTATCTGTTACCGAGGCAAACGTCATGTGGTGAGGGAAAGAACCGATTTGATCAAACACATGTTATCGATACCATTTCTCAAAGGTCGGATTGAAAAATGGGTTTTTGCCTTGTCAGAGTTTTAATTCAATTATTTACCGGTCAAAGGGGCCGAATTTTTTATAAATCATCCGTTGGACTTAGGCAAGCAGTTGCCCGATCAGGATAATGGAGAGGTCATGCGTCTGACCACAACTCCATGGCAAATGTATTTCGATGGCTCCAGTACGCAAGGTGGCGCGGGAGCAGGTCTTGTTTTTTTCTCTCCTAATGAATGGTCTAGTTTCTCACCATTCATACCGGCTTAATTTCCCATGCACGAACAACGTAGCTGAGTATGAAGCCTTGCTTATCGGATTAGAACTAGCTGCGGCAATGGGCATGCGATCCATCCACGTTAAGAAGGGTGATTCTCAGCTAGTAGTGAGACAAGTCATCGCTGAGTATGAGGCAAAGCAGCACCCATACACAAAAAGAGCCCTAGACTCGATTCGTCGAGTTTGATGAAATTAAGATTGACCATGTACCTAGAAGGGCCAATGTTGAGGCTAACACAATGGCCCAGCTATCTTCGACGTTTGAGATTTCCTAATCGGACAACTAAACAAACAAAAAAAGGACGATTCCAACAGCATTCCAGAAAACTTTTGACTCTTACATAATGGAGCCAGAAGAAGATCGGGCAGGAGTGAAACACCTCTCGTCAGGTACTTGTCCGATCCTTCTAAAGAAACTCCCAGGTCAGTAAAACAACAAGCTTTGAATTATGCTTTGATTGACGGAATATTGTATCGGCGTGGAAAGGACGGACTGCTCCTCAGGTGTGTGAGTGAGCAAGAAGCCGCAAAAATTCTCTTTCAAGTCCATGATGGAGTATAGTATGTGGATCATATCAAGCAGGGCATAAAATGAGTTGGCTGATCAGAGGGCATGGCCATTACTGGCCAACCATCTTGTCCGATTTCATAAAATAGACTAAAGGATGCCAGAAACATGGACCAGTGCAGCATGTACCAGCTTCAGAATTGCATCCGATCCTAAAGTAAAGACTTCGCGCCTCGACGCTTTGATCCCTTGTTTCACTCCGGCCCGATCACACGTAAGAAAATACGCCTTGGCAAAGCTCTGCCTGACAGGAAGAAGTTCCGCCACTCACCTGACACAGAACCAATCGGGAAAGGAAAGAGAAGAGCTAAAAAACTTTATAGGCGATACTTACTGCACCCGATTGCCCTGCACAGCCGTCTTAAGCAAATGAACCCGTGGATAAGTAGGCCTTTCTTGCAGACCGATCTTCTGCCGAGTTCCCCCCCTCAGCTCGCGCGATAATCAGGACAGAGAGAATGGACTTGATTCACCTTTGCCCACGAGCCGTCCGGCAAGAATGAGAGCAAGAATTTCCACGTCCAGTAGGAAGTAGGGAGACCGCCCCTCACTCTCGTCAGCTGTACATACGTCACCTTCCATTGTCTTAGCGAAGAATTCAACGTACTCCTGCGTGCCGGGAAGTTCCATTCCTTACCCGTCAAAGCCAGTCTTCTTCGGAACCCGCCAATCCATCTTTAAGCGCGAGAGTCGGAAGATCTAGTTCAAGTAGGTTTCAATACGCAGGCGAACAGCGGGATCACACAGCACTTATATAATACGCAATTCGCGCGTGAATGTACATGATCATCAAATGTGGAGGAACTTCCACCCCTTTCATTTAGTTCTCGCTCCGGTACACTCTTGGGTTGGATATACAGATTGAAAACAAGGATTTCAGACAGCATGAAAGATTCCCTTGAGAAGACTGATCTTCAACCGGAGAATCAGCTGAAACAAGAGACGCATTGGCATCCAAAGAAGCAAGGGCGAGCTAAAACCCTGCATTCAATAATGGCATAAAAATAAGACTCTAAGGGCTTTCGGGCTTAGCACCCGAACAAAGACAGGACCCGTATTCTTTTCTGTTTCCGGTTAGTCTTTTGTTTTTTCGGAATCAGAAGTGCCCCTTTGGCTGCTTCTCTTATTCCATTACCGATTGCTTCTAGCGGCGGATAATAGTCAAACCTCTCTCCTTTCTCTTGCCCATCCTAAAAAACCCTTGTCTAAGGCCTCTTTCCTACGAAGTCTTGGATAATTTATTCTCGTCTCGTCTGAAACATAAATACGTCTTATCGCTCTTTACTACGCGACACTCACTATTTGTACTCACTCCTCCCATTTCCTCCCCGAATCCCTTCTTTCAATGGATCTTTTCTTGTGTTTAGGTTAGCTCTCTACTTTCATCTCTGCTTGCCTATCCTCCTCGTTTATTTGTCTTCATAGGTTGTGATCGTCTTAACGCCTAATATATCTTGAGCAAGAAGCCCCCTCATAGAGGTTGTGTATTAGTGGTCGCCTCGACGCCTTTTTCTTTAGGAAGACGGTTAAAGCCCTTATCATAGATTACCAGTAGTCCCTTCAAATGCGGTAAACTTCTTTTCCTTTCTAGATGCACCTCGCCCAACCGCCTTGTGAGTCTTTCTTCTCCCAAAAATGTTCTGAGCTTAAGTGCTAATGTGGTATGAGGGAAGGGATTTATTCTTGTCTACTTAGTTTATTCTTTGTTTATTCTTTGGTCTACCAAATTTCCGGTCAATGCTGCGAGTGCCTTCATGCGGCAATAAAATTCTCCAGAGAGTGAGTTGCTGATCATAATGCCCGCCCTTAGTAGGATTTCCAGTAATCGGCTCTAGGTTGGGGTGCGAATCGTTTTAGTCACCTTCCTCTTACGTATTACTATCTAGGGGCTTTGAAGTTTGAAGCTGGTGTCTTGACTTATGTCATTAGCAAGGTGTAAACTACTCTGCTGCTCGTTGCTTTTCATCCTTTAGTCTCTTGCTGCTCTTTCTGCTTCTGAAGCAGCATCTCTATCAGTTAGAGAGCTTTCCGCTACTATTATATATAGTTTTTAAGGCGTTTGTGCAATTGGCTTGTTGGTTGGCTTAATTACGCTATAAGGGCTTGTAGCTAAAAGTCGTCTTAATAGTTTTTCTCTTCCTCTACCCTTCATTCCATCCATCCTCTCCCCGGTAGGTCGAGCTATTTAACCCTCTCCCTTCGGTCGAGCTTCATTAAATCCAGCCTGCCTACAAAGAAATTCAAAGAAAGCACTACCAACAGACAGAACAAAGAGCACTGAGAAAGAGACTCTTTATGCCACCTAGCATAGTCAATTAAAGGATCCGCTTCACCCCTATCTCTCTCAAAAGCCTCTCCCCGATAGTGCCTTTGCTGCCCTATGACACAGGGTTACGGTTCTGATCCTGTCTTCCTTCTTTGACTAACTTAGTCTGACTAGCCCAGCTGGAATATTTATTTAAATAAGCCTAAGGGCCTAGCTAGTTGCACCGCTAGCTTTCTTGTAATGCCTCCAGATAAGGCTAATCCGCAAGCGCCGATCATACATAAGGTTTTGAATCCTAAAGCGCAAGCGAGTTCCCCCAAGCGAGCTTACTGTAAACCGGCGCAAAAGAGACCCTTACTTCTGAAAGGTTGGACAGATTCCGACTTTAGCAAGGTACGCTAAAGTGAGTTCCATCCTTCTTTACTCACTTTATGATTGGTCCGTCCTAAGCAGAGCGGAAGCTTGTTGACACCGTTCACCGTTCGGGCTTCAAGGCAATCCCTTCGCTACTCCGAAAAAGCCGATAATAAAAGGCTATTCCTCCTATGAATGCCGGCGGGAGCTATACCTACCAAAAAAGATTTTGAAGTGTACAGAGATCTATTTCCTCTGGAAACTGCTCGAACAGAGAAGAAAGCGCTCGAGCCAACTTTATCCATCGTGATGAAGAAAAGAAGATTTGCAATAAAAAAAATTACCCTATTTTTTAACTAGATAGTTTTATTATTCATAAAAAAAGTATACACATTCAATAAATACCCTCCAAAATAAGACTGACTAATGACAAATCTACCCTTATTACATGAGATGAAAGACTTGTAACATAACACTTGCAACAAATCGCATGACGGAAGGTTTCCTGAAAGTTTCCAAGTCTCGCGACTCTAATAGAAACAAACGGTAAGCTCTCTGTAGGCTTGTTCTCTTTTTTCTGTAAAAGGTTTGGAACCCTTTCCATTGAAGTAGGGAAAGCGCACCATGCTACAGTCGGAATCTGACTATCTATACTGACTGACGTTGGAAGGAAGGTATGTTTTGTTGATCAAGCCGGAGAGGGAACCATTCCTTCATGCTTGCCTGGTTCTGATCTCGCTTGCTTTTTTCCGCTTTCCTCGCGTTATTGTCTCGCTTCGCTCGTATGATTTATGGCGCTTTTCTCCACCCTGAAATCTTTCTAAAGCACTTTAATATCTCCTAAAAACGAAACTTTACTTTAAGAAAGAGGCTGCAAGGGTGCCAAACCTTCCGTTTTCTCGCTTGTTCACTGATTCCACTTCCACAAACCGGCACTGGCGCTAGCTCTGTAACCAGAACTAGAACATGCGTGTCCTCTTTCCCTTGCTCTAGGTCCAATCCCTTAAATTAAAGTAGTTACTTTCGGATTAATAGAAAGGTAGATTGTTTCCGCGGTAGAGGCTCCCCCCTCACCTTCTTTCCTTTCTGGTGGAAATGCAACAAAAAAAGAAAGTTTTCAAGCCTTATTCAATAGTCGAAATCTTTGTGGCGTCAAATCAAAAAGGACGCTTTGTCGACCTATAATAGTTGGCGCGTTAGCGCTTTAGTTTGATTGCAGGGGCGCGTTAGCGCTTGACTAATAAGATAGAAAGGACTTTTTCAGCTTACTTACTCTGCTACAGCGGATCGTTAGCAAGGTGCCGCGGTTTGTGGGCTTGAAGGACTTAGCGCCGTGACAAGTGGTATCAGAGCCAAAGGTTAGGCCAAGCCATGGCTAGTGGTAAGAACGCGTAGGCTAGTGCCGTCGAAGAGGCTCGACGGGAGCGGACTCATGATCGTGTGGATCGCCTTGTTACACAACTGAAGGGACAGATTTAGAGCGAGCGGTTGCTTCTCTGGAGAAAGATGGGCTGGTTAGGCGGACCATGATGGAAGGCCAAGGACAGGGGGTCGTGGAAGTGTTTCGAGCTTTACTAATAGTTAAGGGTGGCAAGCTTTAGAGAGTAGGGGCAAGGTCACCATACTAAGACGGAAGAGGACCGGCTCTTCGATTTCATGAAGGGGCTCCAACCTGCGCCAAAATGTCCAAGATTTAGGGGCGGCACAGGCAGCTAGCCTGCTAGATTGAAAGTACTTAGCCAGGGGGAGTCGAGACCAGGACAAGGGCAGGGGCCTAAAGTATCGAAAAGGCAAGGACTCCAAGAAGAAGCCAAGTCTGAGGCCAAGAACAGCGAGCTCAAGATCAGGAGCCAAAGCGGACCGAGAAGAAAGAAGGCTTCATCTGCTCCAAGCCCCTAAAAAAAATGGAAAGAGTTCGTTTCTTCCTCAAATTGGATTAATGGGTCGGCCAACTGGAAATGATAACTGAATGCATAGGTCATTAGAAGGAGTTCCAATAAGCGGATAAATAGAGTATACCACCTTACTTATTTCCTCTATGAGGGAGAAAGCAAATTGAAGAACCCGCGGATATGTGCAAAGCTGAAATTATTGTTAGCCAAGGAAAATGACTCGTGGTAAAGACAAGATAGACTTTGACCAGACGTGCGAGGAATCTTTTTTTTTTGATCTGGGGGAAGTTCTCGCTCCTTCACCTCGTAAACTCAGTAGTCTACAACTATCCTCGCTTTTGTTCAATTATAAATAAATAAGCACTTTGATGGAGATTTGTAGCATCATTCAAGTAAATACAGATTGAGATCGTAGAAACATGAGCTTGTGATATAGCTACACCTAATTCCAGACCGGTTAATGCAAGAACTATAAATAAAGGACCAGGATCTCCTATGAAATATAAAAGATCATTCATACATAGCATAGTCCAAGCGGACCCACTTAAAATCTTTACTGAACTATGACCGGCCATCATATTAGCAAATAAACGTATTCCTGAGCTTAATGCGCGAAAACAATGAGGGATTAGCTCAAGGAGTACTAAAAAAGGTGCTAACGGCAATGGGACTCCTGCGGGTAATAAGAAGCTTAAAAAATGAAGCCCATTTTTTTGAAATCCCACTATAGTAATGCCAATAAAAAGAGAAAATGAGAGACCCAAAGTAATGAGAAAATGACTTGTAACTGTGAAGCTATAAGGTATCATACCCTGGGGATTACGAAATAACGAAAAAGTAAAAGTAACCGAGATGCAAGGGGAAAACTTTTGTTTAACATTTCCGGAAAGACCACCTATTTGTTCGTTTACCAGGTTCGGCACGAAATCATAAATAAGCTCTACCAAGGATTGCCAAGCATTTGGTACTGAGTTTCCTCCTCCCTTTTTAGTAACAAAATGAACCAAAAGTAGGACCAAACTGAGAGTTAGTAGCATAAACAAAGATGGATTTGTGAATGAGAAATACAAGTTTCCTATTTTCATAGGAATCAATGGGAGAATGGCAAATTGCTCAAGTGGGCTGGGGACCAGCCCCGCTAGATGCAGAGCATCCGTATAGGCTTCACCTTGTACTCCGTTTATGGTCAAATCATTCAAAAGGAACTCCATAAAAGGGATATTGTCGCTTTCCCCATGTAAAGCTTCGGCCGCAACCAGAACATCTTCGGTACTCCTGTTAATCATCAACTCCCCTAATTTAGCGTGTAGATCAGATTGAAGCTCTACTATACGTTCACTTGAAGGGTTCAGACCAGGATGATCCTCAAAAATACCAGCATAAGAACCCTGAGTGTCGGATGATGGAAAACTTAAATCTATACTAGTAGTCGTCGTGGGTTCAGTATGTGAATCATTTAAATTCCAATTAGCGGTCGGATTCAAATTTCCCGAATTACTACTACTCAAAAAGGAACTTTCTGTACTAGTAGTCGTCGTTGATTGAGATTGACTTGTAATAGTTGTAGAAGAAATAGTAGTAGACGATTGAGTACTATTAAGACTGTTTTCATCAAAGAGAAAGATGCGTGCAAATCGAGTCATTCTTGATTGAGAAAAAATTATTCCCTCCAGTTAACTCCGTAAAGCCTGTAGGAGTAGTGAAGAACTATAAAGAGGGTTGGTTGTTGACCAACGAAATGCATGGGAGTCTTTGGGCATGGAAAGCTTCGCATTCTTTTCGATCTTGTACCCGGTACACTGAACACCAACCCAATCTTGATGAAAAAAATCAAAGTAGAAGCAACTACATCAAGAACCTCTATTCCTTACGTGAACGGACGCTTTCTTGGAACTAATTCATAGGCGCTTTCAATTAGTTAGACTTCACATCACACACTCTCACTATATAAACAAATAGTTGAAGCGGTCCTGAGCGTGACATCTGCTCGTAAGTGGTCTTAATTTAGGAATTTAGATTATTCTAAATAACAATTAAGCTTTTGCGCACACAACAACACAAACAAGTTAAGCGCGAGGTTTTTCCTCTGGTAAAAGATTGGTATTTCGGTGGGTAGGGAAGGAAATGGGCTGGTGTGGCGCGCCATACACTGAAGGATAACTCGGCCAGGAGTACAGCGTTGTTGATAGACGAGGAGTTTTGGGGCTGTCCGTTGGAGAAAGAAAAAGAGGTAGGCTTTTTGTAAATGAGAGAATTGAACCCTCTTAATTTCTCATAGCTCAAAGGAAGTCGAGTCCATCCAGAGCGAATGGACTGTTATTTGAAACTTTAATAAAATAAATCAAAGTGCTAGGTCAAAAATAGAAAAGGCCATACGCATCGAGTGCACCGAGAACGAAAGAAAGCTGACCAAGAAAACGTTCTAATCTACCTTAGTATCTGAACCCTCGCTGCAAACAAAAACAAAAGATAAGGAAACCATGCCTTGCTCAGAAATGGATTCACCTAGCGCGAGGCCCCTGCAGCTGCTACCGCTCAATTTCTCCGAGGAGAGAATCCCGCCATTGCAGCTTCTTGCCTTTGGTGGTCTTGCCAGCATTCGTTTAGGAAGTCTAGGTTTGCTCGAAGAACTTCTCTAAAGAATAAAGAATGGGGATTGCGTACGCCCCCAGCAATTTGAAAAAGGCGATGGAGAGTGAGAGAGAATGGAGCTCCGGAGGCTTTTCTTGCTAATCTTATCCGGTGAGTTGCCTTTTCACCTCTCTGATTTTGATGCTAGACATTTTTGTGCTCTTGTGCTTTTCTTATGAGACCGAAAATGAATGCTTTCTTTGCAATCGTTGGTGGCTAATTAGTTTCTGTTACAGCTTGTTCCATCTTTCTTTATTTTTTTCTTATTTGATCTTAAGTTCTGGTTCTCTTTGTAAACCTGCTTTCTTTAGCTCGAACCTGTGAATGCCCAGAACTGCAAATCAATCCGTTTGACCGCTCTCTCATGGGGAAAAACAAGTGTGGATCTTGCTCTCCCAGCCAGAAAACCTCGCGAATCTCCCCCCTCTTCTTCCTCGGCTAGCTCTCTCCTGCTAGCCTTAGGGGGATGAGGGTGCTTCTCAGCCATCAATCAGAATCTCTTCCAAGAAGAAATCCCATCCGTCCATAGGCTTGCTGACCAGCAGATCTCTCAGGTCAAGACCAACTCATCTTTACACTCTTTGGACCTCCAGTCGCCTCTCACCTCCTGGTCCAGACGAATCCAACCAATCAGATCCTTGCCAACTCGGCCACCTGGACGCGGGATCCAATGAGAATGCGACAGCAAAAGCAAACTACTACCCCCCGGTAAGCCTAAACGCTCCATCTTTAACTGCCAAGTCAGCTCCCTTTGCCTCCGATATGGATAAAACAAGGTCCAAGAACAAGAATCTTTCTATTTTTGAGCCGTTCACATGCTATTCTCACAAAGCAAAAACTACCCGAAATGGAAACTCACAAGCCAAAAAGCTTCCACCCCCTTTTACTCTGAATAATCAGAACCACCTCTCTTGCCCCTGGGAAAGGGATTGAATTTTCAAAGAATGCCATTTCTCCTGAACCAAAAAAGGCCCAAGACACGCACTTGGAGTTCAGGATTTGAAGAATTATAGAATAGAAAGCTGTTGAACCTGACCTATCAAAGGGAAAGGTCTTTTTTATCTCTAATACAATCCGTCAAAAGGCCCTAGCCAAGTGGAAAAACAGCTTAATCGGCCATGTGGTGGTCAAAAGACCATAGTACAATACCCTTGAAATACCACCTAGAGAAAGCATGGAAAGTTGCTGGCAGTTTCGAAATAAAAACCCTAGCAGACGGCTTCTTTTTGTTTCAATTCACATCAGCTGAAGATTGTATCAAAATCCCGGAGTCCGGCCCTTGGTATATTCTTGGCAAACCGCTCCTTATTAAAAAGTGGGATCCTAGCTCAAAACCTAAAAGAGTTAACCTACACTCGGTTCCCATTTTGGTTAAACTCCCTTGACTTTATTTGCAGTTTTGGGATAATGAAGGTATTGAAGCTATTGGCAGCTACCTAGGTGTCCCTTTGTATGTTGACGGACCCACAGCCACCGGGTTTCGCCTAACTTTTGCTCGCATTTGCGTTGAAATAAACCCTTTCATTTCTCTTCCATATTTTATCACCATAGATTCCAATGATGGAAACCAGATCCTTGAAAAAAAAAAATGCCAAACCTTTATTCCTTCCCTTTAAAACAGCCAGCTCCCAAAAGAAAAAAACCAGCACAGATGATAAAAGAAAAAAAAACCTGGTTGAAGAGAGCAAGCCTCAAGAGTTTTCCGAAAACAGATTTGAGATTCTAAACGTGTGTGAGGAAGAGATTGACACTGAACTCCCAACGGTTGAGGCTAATTCATCAGAATCTGAACCAGGCCAAAACTTGCACTCTCATTGGCTTTTGGTGCCATCGAGAAAAATTGTATCCATTTTTCCATCTCATTCTGGCCCTAAAGACTATCTTCCTCCTATTTATGGCTGCTTTCTCCACAGGACCTAGAAGAGCTCCCATTATTCTTCCAGCTCAATGCCTGAAAACCTGTTATTCTCTCACCCGGTTGACAGCATCGCTTACTATTCTTTCCGCGGTTTCCTGCACATCTATAGGAGAAAGACCCCCCCTCCTACTTGAATGGGTTGTATTATTCCTTCATGTATATCCAATAATGCGTAGTAGTCGTGTAGTGCCATTACGCTTAGTAGCTCTGTTTGCGGTATAAGTGTCCAATATGCCAAATATCCGATGGAAACACATGGAAGTAGTATGCTTAAATTTTCTGCTAAGGAAGAGAAGACCTTCTCTGTATAGAAGTTGGTGATTCCCCCTTCATGTTTTACAATTTGAATTGGTTTGATCCCAAAGCCTCGCCAGAAGGGGTTCCACATGAGTAAGTCATCTTGTTCTTTGAGCAATTGAGGAAGCGTTTTTTTCTGTTTCCAGCTCCATGGGTTTTCTATTTGTTCCTTGGTGAGATGTTTGGTTATTGGTTTTGTGTTCATGATTCTCCTTTTTCGTTCTCTTTGGATGGCACTTAATTTCTGTATCGCAGGAAGAATTGATTATTTTTTTCTTGATCTTCTCTCTTTCCTAAAGTAAGTACGCAGTAGCTAATCTGACCTGCTTCTTCTTTTTCTTTTTTTTTAAGTTCTTTCGGCAACAAAAAGATGGGATTTTTCTTTTTCATTTTTATCATCTACTGACTGAAACCAATCGAATTCAGGGTCCGTCTAATGAATTCCCATCTAAGTCTGTCATAGGACTTTTCAAAATACATTTGAACAGACACTGCTCCCTTACTCGGTAATCTTACTCTGCGATTAGACTCTGAACTCTTCTGGCCTGAGACTCCTGGAAGGAGTTTGATTAAGACCTAAACTCCCCCTTTCTCTAATAATAAGGTAATTTCAAAGTTTTTCTAGGCTAGGTGAAAAAAGTGTTTTTTCTAAGAACCATGTTGACAAAGCGGAAATACCACACTCTGATCGGTGAATCTATCAGGAAGGATTAAGCCCAAATCCTACTAACCATTCCGGTCTATAGATTCATTAAGAGAACTTAAACACATGCAGGAATAAGCACATAGACCATATGGAGGGAAGAATGAAAATTCATTCATGTGCTTCTCACCAGTTGTAACATTGACTTTTTTTTCCCATTAAACCTAGGAGAATATCACCAGGTTGGGTTGCCGTAAAGTACAACACAAATAACTATGGGCTTTTCCCATCCCTCTCGATGTTCTGGACACTAAGTCCTTGCCAAGGCCTTTTGACACGGGATCAGCCAGATCTCATCTGGACTCCACATACTGACTTGAAATATTCCATCAGTCAAGATCCCTCTCACATACATCAGACACACTAGTCTGAATTACCTATTGTAAGACTAGCTGTACTATCTCAGCATGGCAGACTTATTGTCACAATTGTCTAGGCCGGCAACAATTGCTCCATATCGGTACTTCTACCAATATGTTCCTGAGCCACTCTATTTCTCTTCAAGCAGAAGTATATGCAAAAAACTCTAATTCCATGAAGGAATGAGTTATGCCTGTCTGCTATTTAATTTCGATGAAATCGCTCTTCCACCTAATGGTGAAGACCCAGGCAGACACCAACTTGGAATATTCATGATCTGAATTCCAGTCGCGTCACTGTAATCTTCCTCGATCACAGCAGGGTTCCAAACCTTTCCAGATAGAATCTGGTGGCTGATTCAAGTGATGATTTCGAAATGAATTGGATTCTGTGAAATGATGGAAGTTGCTGCGGATGCGGAAGCGTATGATGTTGGTTAGTCGACCCCTCCCGCTTATTGATTAGGGAGGGCACATCTCTCTTGGCCGCTAGCTAGACCCGGTAGGGTCTAGCTAGCTCTAACCTCGCATCTCTAGCGGGATGCCCCCTATAATAGATCCAATTGTTCGATATGGAAGTGCTTGTTTTTCAAACAGAACACCTATAGGCGAAAGCTTGGTTTCGGGGCCATATATAACGGAAAGAGGGGCTGGGGCCAAAGAAAGACTGTACCGGGTGTCCTTTCCTGGATAAGACTTAGAACTCTTATAAAGAAGGATTACGATGAAATCTCAGTGAATTTCCATTTACTGATCCCATCTTTTACAGAATCGATCCCCCCTTTTTTTTACTGTACATGAATATGTGGAGCTCAGCATGTCTGGAAGCACGGGAAAACGTTCTTTTGCTGATATTATTACCTGTATTCGATACTGGGTCATTCATAACAAACCTATACCTTCCCTATTTACTCGACAAATTTTGGGGGTTATTCGTCAGCACGGGTTTTGCTTCCTCTTCTAGTATAGGTTTGGGAGCCCTCGGCCAAACGAGTATTTTACAGAGAGCCGACTTAATAACTGGCCGTTTTGATTCTTTGGCACAACTCGATGAATTTAGTAGATCCTTTTAGGATTAGTAAGCTTAGATCGAAGCTATCCAATTTTTACAGTGCGATGGTTGGCTGTTCACGAACTAGCTGTACCTACCCTTTCGTTTTGGGGGTCAATATCAGCAATGCAGTTCATCCAACGATAAACCTAATCCGAATTATAGAGCTACGACACAATCAAACCCGAACAAACAAAATGTTGAATTGAATCGTACCAGTCTCTACTGGGGGTTCTTACCCTATATATGACGAGCTGAACTTTGATTTTCAAATTTGATCTTAAATTAAGAGAAAGAAAGAGAATAGTAAGAGTAGGAAAATCCTTATCCCATTCGTAAGGATCTCATCTCAAAATTATCCATGACTCTTTATGTCTCCAGCATGACCACTTAGGAGGGAAATGGGGTAAATGTCCGATACTACTCTACTGGAAGGATTCCTCTTTGGCTGATAGGTACTGTAACTGGTATTCCTGTGATCGGTTCAATAGGTCTTTTCTTTTACGGTTCATATTCCGGATTGGGTTAATCCCTGTAGTAATCGGATGAACTGGATTGTAACTGTTCCGATTCAAAATGACAAAAGAACCGGGCAACAGTAGGAGCCCTAAAGAGGAAGGGGCAGGAGCACTCGACCCTTGAGAAATGAACAGATTATGTTCTCTTATTCTTGTCAAAACCCGAGGAAGAAGTTTCGAATAGGGACCGAAAGGCGTGAGTGCAGTAGAAGCTTGAAAGACTATATGGAACTCAAATCTTTCATCCCTTCATCCCAGTCTCGAAATAGGCTGTGTCGAGACTGCAATTATTGCTTTCGGGTTCTTTCCCCAGCTAGTCGCCCCTGTGTGGGAGGGGTCAAGCTTGGGGACTTCTCATTTGTGGGGAATCAAACTATCACGCAACTTGCATTCCGGTTTTCTAAGGATTCCCTATTGCTGGCATAGCAGGGACTACAGAAAGCATAGTTGCACGGAAATTGCCTGCCGGGGTCCAATTAATTACACAATTTTTTATTAACTTTCAGCCCTCTCTACGCCTTCAACAATGAGATTTCAAAAGACGATTCTTTCTCCACTGCTTCCTGACGAATGATTGATAGGAATAAAAACCTGGGCTTCCCTGCATCCGATCGACTCATACCTCCCAGCCCTGTCTCCAGGATCTCATTCAATAGATCCAACCCATTTAATTTATTTAATTTATAGGGTATATAGAGGAGTTCGTCCCCCGCTTCCTTTGCTCCACTGGCACCAAAGATCAAGAATTCTAGATAGAAAGAAAGATTGGTTGGTGGGCTTAACAGTCCCCTATCACAACAAGGCAGATAGCGGAAAGGTGAGCAGCTATAGCATCATTGTTCATCATCCCCTCGCTACCGGATGAGTGAACTCTACCCGCCTATGCTGGATGGGATTGGATTCAATCCACCTTCAGGCCTTGGAGGAGCATATATTGAGATAGGATTGAATGCCATGCCCCTAAAAAGACGGATTGCATTGGGAGAATAGGTAGGCCTTGTTAGCGGCACATCATCTGGAATGGATTCAATCAACGGATTCCCCTTGCCTCCTGGATTCACTGGGCGAGTGGAAGACATTGAGAAGGGCTTCACATCCCTTTCAGGGCTTTGAGGTTTTAAACTTGGTTGCGCTCCTCCGATTGACAGATTCCAACGCCTTGAGGCGGAGGATTGTACCTGGAAATGCAAGCTCTGTCCCCCTCACACTATATTTTGAATTAGTGGCTTTGGAACGGATCCACATCGTATTCATTACTGAATATCTATATGGTTCACCAACCTCCTCCTTTCGTTGCTCGAATTCGAGAGATGACCTTTCAATACAATAGACCTTAGGGGAAGATAAGACAGACGCAACACTCATCCCGATGGATGTGAGACAGCAGATGATGTGGGAGGTGTGTTTCCCAAGGAAGAGAATACAAGAAAAAGAGATCAGCAACTTTGACTTAGCCCAAGCAATGCGCTCCGAAGGGCATTGCTTCCGCGCTTCAATCCATATAGCTTCCCCTGCTTTGCCTGCCTGCTGCTCTGCTCCCCCTTCGAATGGATTGGATCCGCTTCCTTTCCAATAGAAGGTGAAGATGCGGGCTTAGAGCTTTCATCCCGCTTTCCCTACTTCAATGGAAAGGGGGAATCGCCCATCTAATAGCCCTTTCTGAAGTCTGAAGAAAGGGTCTTTCCAAGCAAGATGCACTTCTTACCGGCTTTCATCAACATTAAGTACCAGATAGAAGAAACCATTAGTAAGGAGTTCATGGATGCTTTTTTCTCATCGTGTAGCCGGATAATTCGAATACCGTTACATCCTTCCATTCCTCAGGAAAGATGATCTACTAGTTCGCTGGCTCCATGGAGGTGAATTGGATCGGGTGAAAGTGGTTATCGAAAATCGATATCCTTTATTGGGATTGAGGAAAGAAGTGGGATGGGAGAGAAAGTCTTACGATCCAACTATTTGTGGTACCCCTAAGATCCTTGGTGCATAGGAGTCTTCATCTTGGCATCCATCGCAACTCCCCATGCTGGTAAGTTGCGGGTCGCTCTGATCACTCATCGGTTCCAACATGCGCATATCAAAATGAGTCTTGAGGTCTTGGAAGATATGCTTGGGTAGAAAGACTGGGCCAGGGAGCAGCATGTATAAGAGCCGAAATAGGAGTAGAGGAGGGGATTTTGGGACCGCATACTGAAAATTTTTCATTTGAATAGAAGAGACCGCCGGAGCCAAGAATAGGACTTTGTTTTGGCCGACGAAAGGTTCGGGCTAATGGACCTCTTTCAATAGATTTATTTCCGCAGTCGAGTGATTTGACCGATTGATTCGAAATCGGTTCCACTTCATTCAAATCCGTCTCGGCTCCCTCGCGATTGATTGTTGGAAGAGTTTTCACCGAAGCCGGTTACCGCCTTCCGGGCCAGCTACTGAGGTAAGGGACAAAGGATCCACTTGATGAATAAGCATCCGATAGAGAATCCCACCCGGCCTAGCTATCGTAATGCGTCCCGATGCCAAAGCTTCCTGAACCTACTGAAGCGAGGAATACTAGGATCAGCTGATCTACTCCCACTCTGAACCTCTTGGCTCACCTGGGATACGTACACCCTTGCCTTCGAAAGCCAAGCCAACTCAAGAGCTCCTGCTCGCTCCTACAACGACGCTCGCGAGTGCTTTCTTTTTGCCTATTGCTTCTGTGCCCGTTCGTGCTTCTTGCGATGGCAATTTCGGGCTTTCCGGCGGGTGTGCCGGTGTAGGTTCTGTGCAGTTCTATTACAGTCTGGACTTTGAGTCTTTATTGAAACCGCCAGCTTGGGTATACGCCGTTTTCGAAAGAATATAATGATCTTTCAATACGGTCTGTTATGAAAGTTGTATGACTTGGTGAGAATGGCTGAGGATCCGTTCTCTTTCCCAGTGGGGAGTACTGGTACTTCTTCTCTCTGTGAAGTCGACGACCCTAATGTCATTAGATGTCAGACTGAGAGTTAGGATGTATCTTTGTTTCAATATACTTTATGAATGATTGAGGATAACATCTTTGCATTATGTTATAATAGACGAACATAAAACTAAGCAAACAAAGGGATATAGATCTATTCCTTCCTTCTCTAGTACCGAAGCCTACGCTTGCTTACCTTAGACCAAGGGGCTAAGAAAGAGGTTTTAGTGAAAACTCCGCTCGCTTACACTTCTTGCTTCCCTCTCCGTTGCGGTGTGATGATATGCAAGAGGGCAGGAGGAGTTCTGATGGGAAAGAGTTGTATACATTGCATTGAGCCCCAATAGAGGAGATTTCGGTCTGGTCAAGTAGATGAAGAATGTGGAGGTGAGTGAGAAAAGTCCCCTCTCAACTGGGTTAGGCGAGGGTCTGTCGAATGGGCTGGTTGTCGGTCCGAAAGGAAATTGATCGTCGCTGTCGATAGCTGATACGGTGCAGCTCAACACCACTTCCTCAGCTAGAGTCCAGGATCCTGGGAGTGGGAAGGCTAATATAATTCCTACCTGTTAAATGGACCAGACGCAGACCTCTCGAAGGGATTTTGGATTCCCAATGGCTGTGGGTCTGCTGGGCAAAGCTTCATCTTCATCTGTGGCTGAATTCAATGCCAATCCCCCAGCAGGAGACAGGGCAGCTGAAATCGTGATAGGATCCATTCCTGTTCCTACACGATGTGAAGAAGCCAGAATATCAGAAGTCCGGAAGCAGTGAACATGATTCCAGGCCCTCTGCTACTGGTAAGACCATCCCGCTTGATCAATCTCCTGTTCAGTCTCCTACAAAATAGATCAAATGCAAGAAAAATCCTTTAAGTTCTCTCCCCCGGCTCCTGGTTTATAGATTTATAGAAGAGTTTTTTACATTGATGAGAAACTCTATGATGAAAGCATAGACTGGTGGAAAGATAGCTTGGTTGTTTTTTTTGCAGGTAGAAGGCCCTCGGTGGAATTCATTAGAGACAGGTTCAAACCGACGATGGAACCTAACGGGATCATATTCAATCACTGCTATATGGAAAATTCCTGTGTGATAATAAGGTTCGATCTTGAAGAGGACCTGGTGAGAGTCTGGGTAAATGGTCACATTTCTTTCGGAAGAACATGCATGATTCTAACAAAATGGCAGCCGATGATGGATTTATAGATGAGTCTCCTGCGATGATTGTGCCTGTATGGATCGAGCTGCCGAAACTCCCAGCAGAATTCTTGAAGGAATAAAGAATTTTCACAATTGCTAGCGCTGCGGGCTCTGATGTTTTTTAAAACCACGAAGCTGAAAGCCATAAATAAAGTATGCAAGACTTTGTATTGAGCTCGACTTGAGAAAGGACATGATAAGAGAAGTATGCAATACCAAGCGAGGGGTGAAATGGCAAAAAAAACTGTATTAAAATACCCGGATTTTATGCAAGAGCTGCGGCTCCATGGATAACCCGCCTATGGATTGTCCCTCAAAGGTTAAAAAGAACAAAGGATTCCAAAACTGTTGAGCCTGAGATGGAACTAATTCAGACGGATTCCCCTGTTCCTAAGGAGGATCGACAAAACCAAACTGGCCTTGATATGGTGGAGGATACACAGCAGAACCATATCTGCAACCTGCTTTCACCTGCTGTTTAAGACCGAAAAAAGTGTTTTCCGAATAAGAGGACTAGTGATTGATGCCCCACCTTCCCGGGGTGGTCAATTCGGATAGTCAACTTGGCCAGTTTCGTCTTCTTTCTTCGATGTTGATAGCCCTTACTCGCATCACGAGGACCGGTTCACCCCCTTTCCCCTGTTCGGGGTCAATCCCACTACGGATAGAGATTCGCATTCGGGAAGGGAACCCTCCAGAGAAGAATCCGGATAAGGGATTGGAGGCAGATCCAGACCCGACCGAAAGAGCTCTGTGGTGGTCGGTCTCTCACTTCATCTCGAAGGAACTAACTCAAGGACTGATAAGCTCGAACGAACAGCAGCTGCCATGCCTTGCAATTAATCAGCCGGAGAGATAGATAGATGGAGCGGATAGAAGAACTGGCTTACCTCTCCTAACTGCAACTGTTATCGCTGGTTGAACTGGCTAAGCCACTCCTGCTATATACGCTTAATTAGATTAGCTCGCTTCGTCTGGTGTAGACCGATCGATAATCTGGTATCGATGGATGAGAATGCCACCAAGAAGGAAGGAAGGGAAGCCATCCATCTCTTGATTTTTTATTCCGCTCTTTCTTCCCCTTGCTCACTCCTCCTCCCATTCCTGCCTCTATCCTCCCAGACCAGATCGGCATATGGGAATTCTTCCCTAAAGGAAGGTGGGGCAAGGAATGCAACTAGAGGGGTGGATCCGAGGAGGGAGGGATGTATGGCAAATCACGAAAATTTTGGTACTGGCCAACCGAAACATAAGGAATGGATATCGGGTGGACCAGAGGGAATATAAAGATAATAGAGGAATGATTGCAATATGCCCATTTCTCATCTGCTTCTCTTTCCCCAGCTGTGGTTCCCCGATCCATATCTTCGGGGGAAATGGAGAATTCCCCTCTGACGGGGAAGGGCAGTCCAGACTGCATGAAGGAACTAGCACGGCTCCCAGCCCGGGGGTTAAATCCCTCTCCAGTGTTCGAGTACCCCCCCAAAAAAGTGCACTTCTGTAATCTTTTATTACACGCCCACCCATGAAAGAATCATCTTGTAATGAAACCGAGGAAGTGGGGGAAGACAGGCAGGGATATGTGTTATTGAGTGAGGAAGCTTACTCCTAGCTCTTCTTCGATCTCTAGAGAAGTTCTTGTAGCCGAGGCAGCATCTATAGCTACACTGATTCGAGAGAGAAATGGCCTTATCCGGGAAGAAGCTTTTCTCCCCCCGATTTCGATTTACTTCCATCCTATAACCAGCGCATGCTTTCAATCGATATTGAGGCAGGTGAGTCATGATAATGCCATTTCAGGAGAGGTTTATCAGGCTCAGATTTGGAAACCAAATAGAGGAACTTGAAGAGGAAAGAATAATTGCTACACTTTGGGGATGCATAGAGAGGAGAGCAAAGAGGAGCTAGAAATGAAAACGAAGGAAACAAATACAACGATGTAATCCTCAAATATAACTGGGCGAACCTAAGAAGAATAGAACAGAAGGGTGGCGACGCTTTACTAACACATGAGAAGGAGCTACTCACAGGACTATCAAGAACAGAGAACAACCAAAAACGAGAAACTCTCGAAAGAAATTTCGTAGGTAATATGAAACGGAAGCGCCAACTCCGCCACCACCTCTATATAAACCAGGACTATGGACGGTGGCGGGAAACAAAACAAATAAAGAAAAAGAACAGAAGAAAGAAAGACAGGTCAGTCAGAAGTCAGGGGGAGCGCGGGGACTCTACATCCCCTCAAGAAAGGCAGTACCCTCTGTCAGTACTGAACAATCCTTGACATAACATAGGCAGAAAGCGGATACAAACGCTTTACAAAAGAGAACGAATCGAAATTCTTTCTTCCAATTTCTTTTTTCGGTATGCCGCTCCGATAGCAAGGAGCGAGAAAATCAAATCAAAAATTGGCTATGTTTCCGTTCAATGAACTTGCAAAATACATAAAAAATAGAGATCAAGTGAAAGATACGAGTGTTACGACTGTCCCCAAATACAGAAGAAAAGAAGAAAGTATGCTCCTACAACTTTCAAATAAAATCTATACAACGGAAGCGGGAAAGGCCACAGCACAGGGAAAGACTTAATGAGCAATTTCTTATATGGCGGTGAATAAATTCCAATTTCAAAGATTCTGCTCGTGAGCGTAATGGTATAAGCCTGCCTGACTGTGTTATAACGTAATCAAAAAAGTGCTCTCCCGAAATGAAAGAAAAAAGAAATTGTTCGGATCCTCCCACACGTTCCATCTTGTTTTCACATTACGCATTTTCCTTCTTATCATATTGATTCTATTTTTAATTGGATTCTTTTTCCAGCTGTAGCCTCGTTTTTTTTTACAATTCTATATCTATATGGAAGCTCCATCAGGGCTCAATTTTGAGTTGGTCAGCCCATTCCAGATGGGAGTGATGTGAATTTTGATTGGACTCTGGCGCCACCGATGGTGGATGATCGGCCGGCCCCACCATTAGTAGGAAGCCAGCAAGCGCCTGTAGTTGCTGATGTCTTTCCGGAAAGGGGGGAACTCGATAGCATCGTACAGCGAGCCTCGATCCCCCATCCGCGAGGGGAATTCTCCGCGGAGCAGCAGGATGCATTAAAGGATCGGGCCATCGCTCACCTTTCCCACAAAGAAAGAAAATCATGCAATCCCTTTACCCCCAGGATCCATGGAAAAAGTCGAGGTCTATCCGAGAGCGGATCTTTGTAGAAAGGCATCACGATTGAATGATAGAGTAGAGTGGGTCGCTTACTTAGCCGCAGCGGGCCGTGGCCAATTGGGCAAGCACTCAGATAGTTATCCGATCATCCAAGTATGGGAATAGGACCCCAAGCCCTTCTCTATCAATTCCAACCTTTCGCCCGGTCGCTAACCTATCTTTTTGAGTCCCTTTGTTCGCCCTTCTTTCCTGCCAGTAGTGTAGGCGGAGGACTTTATTTACGCTATTTCGTCAAATTAGAAGTTTGCAGGCAAGGACAAAAAGATGTTCTTTCCTACTTACTATAGGTAGCTGCGTCTCCTAGAAGATCTTGGCATCAAAGATCCTTTTCCCGAAGCAAAAAAAAAGACCCCACCGTGGTGGAGCAGAAGGTGAGAGTACTGCCGGCCTATTTTCCTACGTGTGATCGGTCCGGATCAATCTTCCTTACCAACCCCGGTTCAACCTAGCACGACCAGTACAAATGCCCTAGTTCGACTCAGGTCTCGCTATCGCTTTATGGTGGCACCATGCAAAGGTTAGAATGAGAGTGCCCCTTGCTCCTTAGCCCTTTACCGGACTCCCCTACGTACCAGCAGACTGAAGTTATCCAGGCGGGCCTTCTTCGCTCCCCTTTTAACAAAGCCATCGACATTCTTTTGGTCAACGGCCCCCATTTCTTCCCAATGATCTTCCCTTTCTGTTGGGCGCTTACATCAATCAGTCGATACTAAGCCAAGAGCTTTTCAAGGAGTGCATTCTGGGAATCAAGTTGCTTCAGTCAGACCAATGACCGCCGCCTATCCATTTTAGGAAAAACCTGGTTCTAAACCAGCCCCTTTACTAGACTATATCAAAACTTTACTTGCTGCCGCTACTTCTTCTTGATTGCTCCATTCTAGAGAAAGTGCTGCCTTTCGGGTATACTTTAAGGAATGTGGTTCTTGCTCTACTTCTTCCAAAAAAAGTCATTCCTCAGATATGTTCATATGGCATGCGCTGAAGGGAGATCAATGATCTTGGCAAGAATCTCTTCAGAAAGGGTGGTATTTAGCCACGACACAACCATTTGATCCTTCCGTAACCATGCCGGATTAGGAACAAAAGAGATAAGAGACTTTCGTCACCTGCTGTGGATCGTTCAACTTTCTCTGGAGGGGCAGCCTCAGTTCCATCAAAAAAACCCGTAAGGAAAAATGCCAGAAAACCGCATCTTAGCTCCAAGATCTCAGTTTGCACTGGGAGCCTATTTATATAAATTATATAAAAAGGAAAAAGCACCATAACGTGGTCGAATGGATGCTAGGCAACTCTTTTTTATTATAAGATGAACGAAGCTGCATCGCTCAGCGCAACAAACAAATAGCTTAGAAAAAATAGCATTTATAGATAGATGAAAGCGAAATCTGCCCTGCCCTGTATGGATAGATGGATAGAATGATATGCCTGTACTGTCTTCTAAAGTCCCAAGAAAGTATTCTAATGTACTCCGAGTTTTCTGCCCCTTCCCCACGAGTGTAAGTGGAGTCCGCAGGAGTGGAAGTAGAGTGGTTTTTCTTGACCTTCTCCTCTAGGGGAAATAAAGTTCATAAGCTTCTCCTTTTCCTACTATTTCTATTATACAAGACGGATACTTATGGAATTCAAAGGTCTTCCTTGAATAGAAGTGAAAAGTGGATCTCCTCTATTTTAGTGGACCCAAAGAAAAGAAGTATAGTAGATCGTATGCCTTGGTAGGTTTTGAAGCCTTTTCCTAATGCTAACTCGAAGGGTATTCCATCTAAGGTTCTTTTTTCTTTACTATTGGAAAAGAGGAATCATCACAGAAGAGTCTAAGCTTTGCCCTAGGTAACTTCTATTTCCTTTATTTTTTGAATGTCCTAAGAAACATAAACGGGGTAAAAGCATTAAGAAGGTATATTTGGCCGTCTAGTAGCTTGAGACTGAACTTAGTGAGTAAGCGCGGCGGGTTGGAGGCTTTTTTTACCCAGCCTATACAAGACTCTTTTTACGGTTCGCTTCTTGGAGAAGGAAGTAAAGGAAGAGGAGAGAGCATTTTTTTGATTTGTTTACTCAGGCAAAGATCTAGCGAACCTCGAATCAAAACCTTTCTTTTCTACGCTTTCTTCTCTTATTCAATTGAGAGTTTGTGATCGAGGGCGAGGAATGACCACTAGACCAAGACACGGGAAAAGGATAGAGGGATGTTCACCCAACCAGATTGAAATGAATCTGAGTATTTGAGCCCCTCTCTTCCAATAGTGTAGCCAACCAACAAATAAAGGTTTTAGCTCGATCGAAACTCTAGTCGTTAAAGGCAAGTAGTTAAGCTATAGTGTGTTCTCCTCTCTCCTTAGATATCACGAAGGCACTAAAGAGCATTGAACCGAATCGGCGGCCATTGATTCATTAGATAGAGGGACCATTTGACTACTGACTGCATGAATGGATGAATCCCTCCGGTCGACTTGCGAAGGAAGATAATTTGTCGAAAGGATTGGTTTGTCCTGTGATGACGCTCCTTCTGCCAAATAGCCTTGAATGGAGAAATAGTGGTCGGCTTGCCCTTGTTCTCGCCCCTATTCTCGTCTTTTTCTCCTGTTCCCGCATCCCTTCCCAATGCCTGGGCAATCAAAACCAACATTCTGAATTTTCATGTGTGTGAGCCCGGGGCAAGGGAAGCGCTTCAGCCCGGATGGCATGGGTAGTCCTCGTCGTGAGTTGATCCGGTGAGAATGTTGTCGTCAACGTATAAAAGAAGGTGGGTAGGAGTTCTACCCACCCGAATGGGCAACTCGCTTTCGAGAGTCTTTAATAAAGCAGTACTGATCCCAGAAAGACAGAGAGCTCCTTCACCATTGGCATTGTGGGCTCATCTCAAAGCAACTGAACTGCCTTAAGAAAGGGCTTTAGCGCGGAATTGCCGTATATAAAGAAAGATATAGGCATACCCCATAGCTCCAACCAAGACATTGTTAATCCCAACCTCATCTTGGCAAGAATAAGCTGCTAGAATCGGTTGCTATTAAAGAGAAGGGGTTGCAGCAATTATCCCACAAAAAACGGAATGCCGAGCGGCAAGAGGGGTAGCTGGATCAGAGCGGGAGTTCGCCTAGCTAGTGTAAGCTGCAACTGCTTTAGCGGGAGCTGCTGCTAGTCAAGGAAGAGAAGGGCTTGTTTGCAGGACAAATGCCACAGACGGTAGCAAAGCAAGAAAAGAAGGAAGAACTCGTCAGGCAAGAAGGGACTTTTAACTCTTAAGAGGTGATGTAATCTCAGATGCAGCAAAGCAGACTTCGGGCATTAAAACAATATGAGTGAAGTTTCTGTTCTGGAATGTCAAGCCATTTCGAGTAGATGTCGGCATTTCCTAAAGAAAGCAGTTGCAGTAGGAGTAGCCCCCGGAGCGCTAACTCGAAATTGAATAAGAGAAGGCGGATGCAATATCATAAGAGAAGAGAGCTGTTAGCGTAGGGTAGATGAAAGGTGCTTGCGGGTTCGAAGAGTGCGTCGAGAAGTTCCATACCTTCTTGTTCTTGATAGAGTCAATTGCCTTCTCTTTGAAGATAGATTTTTGTTTATTGCTGATCTTTTTTTGTGCGGGATTTGCTTCGATAAGCCACCGCCCAATAGAGCTTAGCCATGTGTAGACCGAAATGGTCTCGCGAAGCCGGTCACCGGATGGTGTAAGATCAAGTCCTAACTACGAGAAGGGGAGGGGAAGTCCATTTCAACATAGTCAAACCATAACCCTAAGAAAACGAGATTGCTGTTAGAATAGAAGCATCGGCCCGGGCCAATATGCTGATTGCTGGGAGTATAGGGCGTATTCATTTGCTAAGGAATTTGTTTATGGAGCGCCAGCTCGTTGTGATCCTGCCGCGGCGTCAGCCGTCACCGGTGATCCGCGAAAGACAAGAAAGGCCAGCCGGGAAGGCCTCGATTCATGCCTCATTCTTTCTTTTCTTATGAAATTGATAGTGTTAGGGACTCCTGCTACTTTAAAAGCAAGGCTACGAACCTCATAGGTGCCAAACTCCTTCCCTTACTAATGTTCAATCGAGGCAGAATAAAATGGGAGTTCCGGTAATTCAATATCTGCCCTTATCAATCAAGGTCTATTTGTCCAATTCTTCCGGGCATTGGCAAGAAAGGAAAGGAAAGGTAAGACGGGTCCGGTAATGCAGTAAAGTCAAGCAGTCAATTCAGTAATCGACGGCACTAAACTAATGCACTAAAGCACAGCAGCGGCTGCTGGTTGAGCTGACAGGCTGAGTGAGAGCTCCTACGATAGATGATTATTAAATGCCATCTCAATTCCCATCTCCCACCCATCCCATATTTTTTTCGGGGAAACGCCTCGAAAATCTATTCTTCTGTCCAATCCACAGTGTTGTTTGGATTTGGGCTAAAATGATAAACGAAATAAGGGCGCCACACGCGCGGATGCGCGATTGATTCCTTTTGTGGTCGTCCTTTAGGAATTATTATAAAAATGACTCATGAAAAAATTCTTTTATTGTTTCGATTGTAAGACGCCAGAAGCGTCTTCTTTTGAACCATCTTCCCGAGAACTTGACTTGACTACTTAAAACGAACGGGCATTCCCCAACTGGAACCGGGGGATTCCAGGGAAGTGCTTGAAGATAAAGTGGGCCAAGTTCTGAAAACCCACTTTCACTTTTTGAGCAAGGACATCCCCCCTAATTCACATACCTGGAAGGAATTGGGGCAGGAAGTGGTCAATCGAATCGGAGAAGGTGTTGAACCCTCTTTATGACACCTTAATGGATCCGAACAGTCTACATTTTGTGGATTATTTGTCGGTTGCGACAAAGATTTGCATAGAATGGACTGGATCATAAAATGCTGATGTAGCCTCTCTTGGCGCAGTTGAATTTTCAATCGTACAATTAGGACCTCGATATGGTTTTATTCTTTTTATCGTATCGGAGGTTATGTTCTTTTTTGCTTTTTTTCGGTATGCCGCTCGAGCAGAGCGAATGAACAAAAATCCAACCTAATATGAATATCCTTCGACCGTTATCTCCTCATCTTCCTATTTATAAGCCACAGCTCACTTCGACGTTTCCAATTTACCATAGAATCTCCGGAGCTTTCCTAGCCACTATCGTTTTGTTTTTTTATCTTATTTGTCTGAAAATAGGTTTGATTTGCTTGACCTATGAAAATGTCTACCAATTCTTCTTTTATTCATCAAAGCTCATCCTAATCTCCGTCGAGATTACTGCCTTAGCCCTGTCCTACCATCTGTATAATGGAGTTCGTCATTTATTGACGGATTTTTCTGGATTTGGAAGAAAAAGATTGAAATGACTGTTCCAAATTTGAATTTCACCTATTTAAATTTAAACAATAAATTTCTCTTTTTGAAATTATTATATTAGCGTTGATAGCTCTCTTCTTTAAAGCTTATGCCGTAGAAGCGGACATCAGGCTATTGGCCTTTTATCTGCATCTTCCCGACCGGAAGGGGTTCGCTTTGTTTGG